GATTTGTAATATGAATACCTTTACGCTTGGCAGAAATATAAGTTGCCATCCTAGGATTCCATTTCCTAGTACCATGACCAAAATGAACTCCCGCTTCCATCATCTCTTCCAAATTGATATTCCAATATCTTCTTGTCATTTCTCCCCCCCACTTCCGCTTTTTTTTGAAAAAAAAAAAGCGACGAGGTTGCCCTGAACTAAATAATTGTTCCGATGGAACATTTTCTTCTACCGGAGATTGGCCGCGTCGATGTCGATACACGATCCAAACCCCTACCCTCTATTCGTTATTATCTTTATTTCGATTACCACATAAAATGACCATAAATAAAGAGTTTTTTTTTAATTAAAATTAAAAAAGTATGAATCCACTTTTAGGAATCATTAAATCCTCTAAATGATTGTTCTGATGTATCATGAAACTTCTTTGAAATAAAAGAATCAAATAATTCTCTGTTGTGGAACAAAATATCTCTGATTTCCCCCTCGAAAAAATTCTTCTTTTTGGTTTTCAAAGGAATGTTCTTATGTTGCCTTGAACGATGCACTAATCCTTTGAATCCGGTACCAACGGGTATCATCCCCCCTATAACAACGTTCTCTTTTAGGCCTTTCAACCAATCGATACGGCCCCGGAGAGCAGCTTTGGCTAAAACTCGAGCAGTTTCTTGAAAACTCGCTTCAGATATGAAACTTTGCGTATTCAAAGATGCCCTTGTTATTCCCAATAGGATGGCGCGGTAACAGATCGATTCTTCCAAAGCGCGCCCCGTTCGCGCCGCTCGCAACAATCCAATTAGTTCTCCAGGTAAAAAAACATTAGACATTCCATCCTCTGAAACCAACACCTTTGATGTTATTTGGCGTACAATAATTTCTATGTGCCTATTATGGATTTGCACCCCCTGGGATCGATAAACCTTTTGGATCTTATTAACCAAAGATATACGACTTTGCACTATAGTTAGCTCAGCCCCAATCAAGAATCCCCAAGGAATTCCAAGAATTTTTTTTATATGCTCGTTCCAACCCTCAATTCTTTTTTTTAGGTTCATCGATATTGAATCAATTGAACGCACTTCTAACACTTGTTCCACTTTTGGAAGACCCTGCGTTATATCACCGGATCTCGATTTTTCATATATAAATGTAACTAATGTATCTCCTTCGTAAAGGATTTCTCCATAATGACCATGAACAGTTGCTCCTGGAGTGGCCAAATAAGGCTTGGCGGATCTTATTACTACAGAGTCAACTTGAACAATCAAAACTTGACCCGATTTGAGATGGGGTCCGTTTTTGGCTATACATACATTTTCACAAATAAACTGTCCAAGACTAATTATTGTAGATCTTTCTTCAAAATAATTATGATAATAATTAGGATGACAAAAATACCAATTCAAATTGAATGAATTCAAAACGATGTTACTGCATGAATCGGGATTCAAAATTCTCCCATTTTCATCCATTAAATAATAGTTAATTACTTGAAAAGTCTGTTTTAAATTTTCAAGTTGCAAATATTTAGTTACCAAAATAGGATTATGAGTTATTAAATAGTAAAATGAATAAAAATTCAAAAATTGAAGGACTGTTCCTAAAGGGCCAATCAAATTCCTAATTTCAATTATAGGATCTGTTTTAATTGATTCTTTTATCACATTGTGATATTTTCCAGCGTTGAATGGACCCATTCGGAAACAATTAGATGATGACAAAATTATCAAAGATGGGCATTCCTTATTTTTATTTAACAACGTGCGAATAGTTCCTTGATTTTGGCTAAGTGATTGTTGAATTTTTGTCTTGGAATAAAAGGGATTGCTATTGGTGTAATCTGACACATTATCTGAATCTGAGATCAATCCTGAGCCTGAGGGATCATTCCTTTTTCTGAGATACGAAATAGGGAATTTCACTAAGTCAATTCTTAGGAAATCTCGAATCAGACCATTTGTACTTACTTCAACAAAGGAAGTATGAGCCTCTTCGATAGAAGAACTTTTTTTGTCTTGGTCCCAATTCAAAATTAAACAAGTCCGAACTAATTGAATACTTGTATCAGAAATTCCCCGAATTGGTTTGCCATTTCTGTAAACAATATAATTGACAACTCGAAGTTGTATATTATCCCTTTCTTGTAACAGATCCGGGGGGAAGAGTGTTGCTAAATTTATACCGTCCGATATTTCATATGTCACTACGGGTCGAACTAAAACAAAATACTTTTTCTTAGTAGGTGTGATCCGTTGGACATAGATCCAATTTTTCAATTTTTTGGATTCCTTAGAATTTGTTTTTCCTGTTCCTGGGGGTATCAAGATGCCACTGTGTCGAGATATCTTATCTGTCTCTCCAGGAAAATGGATATCTCCAGAAAAGATTTTCAGTTCAATCCTTTTTTTTTTTCTCTCCACTCGGACTAATCCGCCCACTTGGCTTCTTGTATTTAAAGCGATTCGTGTATCTACTCCAATCAGACTATTGTTCCGTACCA